CTGGGAAAAGAAAGACAGTCGAATTTCACTTTGCAATAGGGATTCTTATTCTTATGATTCTTAGTTCTTTTTTCTTTCCTTTTTCTTTTTGCATTTATTTCTCACCTACAAATTTTCATTACATCAACTAGGACTGATTGCTGGGAGAGATATGTGAATTAGTACTAGCACCCCCTTTTTTATTTGCAAGATCATACGTAGGATTCCAAAACATATTAGGTCTGGCTTTTCAATTTCTCGCGTCTATCTAATGGAATAGAGTCCCATATGCTTCTCGGGAGTACATACACAAATGGAATTCGTTTCTTGTACAATACACAATTTTTTTTATTATAGTTACCCTGACAAAATACTTTTTCAGATTAATCCTATCTCTCTTTCTGTCTCCGATTTTGTGCCATCTCAATCACTAAGACTAACTAATTTCAATTTGAAACATTCTATCTCATTCAAATTGCACGTTTAACTTTTCATATATGCGCCCGAGTACAACCCAAGAAAACAGGAGAGGATATTAATAAAAGAAAGATCAAACAAGGATCTTGCCTTTTTAGACCTTTTTCGGGGTAATGAAGAATCTTTTTTTCCTTCTTTATTTTTTTTTTTTTTTTGATTCAGTATGGATAAAAGATTTTCCTATGTTATACTATTCAATTCGCGACGGCGAATTGATATGATAGCTCAGATATTGTTATTCATGATATTAATCCGATTCAATACCATCAAGATGTAATTCATCCCATTGAATTTACAGGCGAAAAATTGATCATCTCTATGGGATTAAATCCCGAGTTATTGCGAAGTAAAAAAACGATGAGATTATGGAAGTCAATATTCTCGCATTTATTGCTACTGCACTCTTCATTCTAGTTCCTACTGCCTTTTTACTTATTATCTATGTAAAAACGGTTAGCCAAAATGATTAATTTGAATGAAACTTGACCTCTTTATCAATGATTGAAAAAATGGAAATAAAAAAGGATTCCAATTTCGTTTCTTAAATGAAATGAGCAGGCTAGAATCAGCAGTATTCGATGAAATTGGATATTATGGTAGAAAGATTCATATATTTCTTTCTACCATGCTATACTATCTATTTATCTATTAGATTAGTGTTTTTTTGTAGTGTAGAAAGTTGTGCTATACTATAAATAAAGATAAATACTTAATTTTATATAGATCAATCTACAATATGTATCTTCTGTTATGTACATAGGGACCCCAATTCTATTTTTGGCTACATCTATTTGATCGATTTGTATTGATTCTGATCAATCCGAAATAATCGAAAGGCAACTCTTACTTTTATTTTACATACAGTTCGAATTCCTAGATTTCGGATTATTTCAAATAGAAATCCAAGTATCCACCGAAAGAATCAAAGAAAGAAAAATGGTATGGGTATAACATATACTATATTAATAAAAAAAATCAACTTAGTATTAGTAATAGTAATCTTTTTTTATCATTTCCAAGAAGTAAAGTAATTAAATTGATTGACTGGTTGATAGATGATCCAAAGAGTTCTATGGTATGTAAACTTCTTCGAATTTTGAAAAGAAATAGTAAACCTCATTAATTGAATTTGTAACACTTAAACCATGATATGAAATGAGTCGATAAAGCACAAATCCGGTTTCTAAAATAATAAAACAAGTGGTAAGTGCCAAATCTGCGACTCGTCCGGGTCAAGATCTTATTATGTGTATATCTTGTTGAACAAGCACTATATCTATGTTCTTTCCTTTAGAAAGTAGGTATCCGCTTAATATTAATAACAGAACGGCGGCTTTCTCTCGTATTTGGAGAAAGAGGAAAACAAAAAAGGGGGTCTGCTGTTCCCCGTTGTCCCTATATAATTTGTATAAGAGTCCGTTCGGCGAAATAGAGAATTTAGAAAAAATCCGAAATATATTTCCTATCATCTACATTTCCTTTCGAAATATAAACATGGGAATTATTAAAATATCTCTTTGATTGACATTATTATCTTTAAAAACACTTTGCGGAACGCTCTATAAAACAATTGATACAGTTTGATTCCTCATACTCAAAACTCAATTAGTTAAGTAGTATTTCTAGAGTCCACTTCTTCCCCATACTACAAGTGAAAGGGAAAATGTAAAGACTACCATTAAAGCAGCCCAAGCGAGACTTACAATATCCATGTGAATTATGTCCCCTATCTCTATAAATATGAAGGAATTATTCCATTATTGTTCACTAATACTAATAATAGTAAAATCAATGATACAGAGTCAAAAAGGGATTCTTATTTCGGACTATTAATTAAATTTAATGAAGCAATTCAATAAATCCACATACATATAACAAATTCCTATACGATTTTTAACAGCCTATTCCACTCTTGACCGGCGGAAAAGAGGTTCTTTTTGAGCTTTTTTTTCTAAAAAAGCCAATTACCCAATCGAATATTAATCAAATACCTGAATACTCAGAGACTCCTTTGAGTGTGTATACAAAATATATTCCGCTTTTT